CTCGGTTTTCTGGGTTTGGAAAAGTTCAGATTTTCAAGAGCGGGAATCTTATGATATGTTAGGAATATATTATGATAATCATCCCCGCTTGAAACGTATCTTAATGCCTGAAAGTTGGATTGGATGGCCTTTACGTAAGGATTATATTGCTCCCAATTTTTATGAAATCCAAGATGCTCATTGAATGATAAGAAACTAATCCTCACTTTTACAACTCCAGATATTCAAGGAATATTTGTACGTTCTGTGCTAGATCAAACAGAGTAATTCAAGCGTCATTCGTATTATTATTAGATTATGGATAGGTTACAAATTATTTTTAGTTCGGATAAGCCTAACCAATAGCATGAACTAAAAGAGCTCTCCATCAGGAACATTAACTTTGTACCGCGCACACGACTTAGATCGATTCATAATAGGCGGAAAAAGCGACCAATAAATCAAAAAGAGTAGACTATAATTTATTATATTGTATCTAAAATTCTTTTTTTCTAGTCCCATCCTGCAATTTCTATAGAGTAGGCCTTTGGATCTTTTAACCAACTAACCTTTCAAATACGTATGAAGTATTAATAGTTTTTTTTGAACGAGAACAGAGAAGGTATGAAAAAAAAATAATAATATTCTTTTAACTACTTTAATTTTTTAGTTTCTCATCTATAAAATAGATATAGATGCGTGGGTATAGTTACAGACGCCTAGATGGGTACGTAAGTATCCTGCTAGAGAATATATGTCTGTTGATCCCGCTGAATTATTATTCATATCATATATATAAAGAAAGCATCTATTCTAGAAATAAATCATATGCCAGGAACCAGATTTGAACTGGTGACACGAGGATTTTCAGTCCTCTGCTCTACCAGCTGAGCTATCCCGACCATACTTTCCGTATCAGTCTAATTTTACGATATGACTTGAGGCTATGTCAATAAAAAAAAATGAAAGGGTATTTATTTTAATTAAAGTGTTATACAGTCCCTAGACTTTCTAAGTTTGGGATAAGGGAATCCTATTTTTATAGGATTTCTTTGTAAAAAGTAAAAAAAAAATAGGTTGAATGAGAAACATAACAAGCTTGAAAATACTATGCTAAGAAACGAGAGTATGAGAAAAAGAATTAGGTAATCAAATGCTACTTTTTAGGGGATTTGGGGATAGAGGGACTTGAACCCTCATGATTTCTAAAGTCGACGGATTTTCCTTTTACTTTCAATTTACTTGTTGTCAGTATTGACATGTATAATGGGACTCTATCTTTATTCTCGTCCAATTAATCTCAGTTCGTTAAAAGATCTATCAAACTGTGGAGTGACACTTTTTTATCAATGAATAATCGATTCTTTGTTCAATTCGGAATCGCTTCCTAACAATTCTTTCATTTTTAAATAAAGATTTGAGTCGTCATTAATCATTTGATATACTATTTCGGTAATATGTATATTAAGATTTATCCTTCATCCTTTCTGGAGTTTCGATGAAAAGATTCCTTTGCCAATGCAATGTAGTAAACTCTATTTGTTAGAACAACTTCCGTTGAGTCTCTGCACCTATCCTTTTTTATTCTCGCTTTTTAAACCCCTCTATTTGGGTTTGGTTTCGGAAAAGAAGATTTGGCTCAGGATTGCCCATTTTTAATTCCAGGGTTTCTCTGAATTTGAAAGTTTTCACTTAGTAGGTTTCCATACCAAGGCTCAATACAATTAAGTCCGTAGCGTCTACCAATTTCGCCATATCCCCTCTTTTTTTTTTTTCAATTAGGATCTTAGCTTAATGTCGGTTCATTCTTTCAATGGAAGCCTTGAATTCATTCGATTCGATGCCGATTCCTATATTGAAAAGGGTTTCCTCCTATTTTTTGCCTATCCTCTTTCATCTCTATCTGCGGAACCTGTTTTGTCGGATCAGAAATGATTCTATCATTTCTGTATCCGCAATTCAATAGAGATGGATATATTCCACAGATTGATTCTTCGTTTACTATAATTTTACCCTATACTGTGGAATACTTGAAGGGTCGATTTTTTTTTCTTTTTGCTATAATAATATGAATTATGAATAGCTAAGAATGAATCTGAATACTTACTAGGGAAAATAAGATCCAAGTAGTTTAGAAAATTATTCTGAATGTAAAATTTTCTTATGCGTATGTGAGCCCGCTTAGCTCAGAGGTTAGAGCATCGCATTTGTAATGCGATGGTCATCGGTTCGATTCCGATAGCCGGCTTTTACGGATTTTTTACATGATTGATAATGTCTCTTTGAAATCAAAACCTTTTGAAAAGATCCATTTTTTCAAGAGTCCTCAATCTATTATGTCGTAGAAACTTGCAACTAGGAAGAAAAAAGGAGGAGTTATATTTAGTCTATACAGACCAAATCAAGAGAGGAAAAGATCCTTTTTATTTATATATTTCATATATACAATAACAAAGTCTGATACAATTTATCTCATTATTCTTTCAATATTTCCCTTAGTTATTATTTAGTTTAGTTTTAATTTAGACTTATTCTGGAAAATGGAATTTAAAATAAAATAAGGAGTCTTTATGTCGCGTTACCGAGGGCCTCGTTTCAAAAAAATACGCCGGCTGGGGGCTTTACCGGGACTAACTAGTAAAAGACCTAGAGTTGGAAGTGAGCTTAGAAACCAATCACGGTCTGGTAAAAGATCTCAATATCGTATTCGTCTAGAAGAAAAACAAAAATTGCGTTTTCATTATGGTCTTACAGAACGACAATTGCTTAAATATGTCCGTATTGCCGGAAAAGCGAAAGGTTCAACAGGCCAGGTTTTACTACAATTACTTGAAATGCGTTTGGATAATATCCTTTTTAGATTGAGCATGGCTTCGACTATTCCTGGAGCCCGCCAATTAGTTAATCACAGGCATATTTTAGTTAATGGACGGATAGTAGATATACCGAGTTATCGTTGCAAACCCAGCGATATTATTACAGCGAAGGATGATAAGAAATCCAGAACTCTGATTCAAAATTCTATTGATTCAACTCCGCATGAGGAATTGCCAAAACATTTGACTCTTCACGCATTCCAATATAAAGGACTAGTCAATCAAATAATAGATAGTAAGGGGGTCGGTTTGAAAATAAATGAATTGCTAGTCGTAGAATATTATTCTCGTCAAACTTAAACCTCACTCAAATAAGAAGGGTTAGAGCAATCTTACTTCACTTTCGACGAAGGAATAGATCGGAAGCGAGAATTTTATTCCTTATCTTTCCAATAGTTTTGTATCAAAGGAATTAGAGATAGAGAACCAATACCGTCTAGCTATTAGACTAATATTCTCCCTTATTCCATACATTCTGGTCAGTAACAGTGGTAAATTGGGTAAAGTGCGGAAAGAGAGGGATTCGAACCCTCGGTAAACAAAAGTCTACATAGCAGTTCCAATGCTACGCCTTGAACCACTCGGCCATCTCTCCTACATAATGATTATGTCTCAAAACCCGAGTGATTCGGGAGTTATTCATAATTTGCTTATTTGATAGGTACGACCGATCAACCCTAACTATAAAACTACTATAAAAATAGAAAAGAAAGGTCTTTGCTTCACAGCTCAGGTAATAAAGAAAATTTCATGTTATTAGTCTGTTTTTATGTTATTTCGTACTGGCCAATTCCTTTGTTTGTAGGAGCGTTTTCCTACAAGAGGTAATGAAGAATTATAGAATGTATTGTTATCTATGCCTAGATCGCAGATAAATGGAAATTTTATTGATAAGACCTTTACAATTATAGCCAATATCTTATTACAAATAATTCCGACAACTTCAGGAGAAAAAGAGGCATTTACTTACTATAGAGATGGTGCGAGTTGATTCTTTTTTTATCATCCAAAGACACACGATTTGGGCTAGACAAAAAAGATTACTGAAAGAAATCTACACTTGTTGAAGGTGAAGTTTATAAATAGAGCAATTCCTTCTGTCGTGTATCCTCGAGTAATGCCACCTCAGATGCTTCAATTGTCGATTGGAGTATTGAGCGAAAGGTTACACCTATAGGTTCTATATTACAATTACAGGTTAATCTTACTTTACTAGTACCAGTAGGGGGCATATGGGAAAAAGCACTACACCTAGAAATCAACAACACCAAAACTTTGTTATTTATTTTTATTAAGGATTAACCCCTTCCTCCTTATCAGGGTTGGGGCTAACAAGAATGGCTGGGACAACAAATATCCATCTCGTTGGTACTTTGGATACCCGTATAACCATCGAAGATTGTTGAAGTGACCAATTCCTGTAAATTAGGGAGCGTTGAGGACAAATAAATTGTTGGAGTTACCATTTCTATCTAATCCTAACATGTTTGATGGTAAGACAAAATCTTTTGCAAAAAGGTTGGTTAGAGATTTCTTGTAAAAACACTAGCCCCGCTCAGTTTATAATGAGAATATTTTGAGTCTGAATAAATTATTATTCTTATTATGTACATCAAGGAGGAGCCGTATGAGATTAAAATTTCACGTACGGTTCTGGAACGGAGATTCGTGTAATCGAATGACGACCGTAACGGATGTCGGCTCAATCCGAAGGAAATTATGCGGAAGCTTTACAGAATTATTATGAAGCTATGCGACTAGAAATAGATCCCTATGATCGAAGTTATATACTCTATAATATAGGACTTATCCACACAAGTAATGGAGAACATACCAAAGCTTTGGAATATTATTTTCGAGCACTAGAACGAAACCCATTCTTACCCCAAGCTTTTAATAATATGGCCGTGATCTGTCATTACGTGCGACTCTCTCTACTATAGAAAGGAAAAGAAAAAAGCATTAAATACTATAAAGGCTTTCTACATATACATCGTCCAAACTAACGATTTTTATCAGCTGTAGCAAAGAAAACAACTTCATAGCAAAGCCAAAATATGAAGAACTGGATATGCCTAGATACTTTATTCTATGGATAAAGAATCTAATTGATAGAGGAAGCACCGTAAAGATCAATTAGCGCGG